GATGCTTATCGTTTATTAATGAGAGGTGAACCTTATAATTATGAAGAAAAAGAACAGAAGGCCAAACCAATATACAGAAGTAGCCGCTTCAGGACAACATATATGTATTTCTGCTCACAAAGCCAGAAGAGTAATTGATCAAATTCGTGGGCGTTCCTATGAAGAAACACTTATGATACTAGAACTCATGCCTTATCGAGCATGTTATGCCATTTTAAAATTAGTTTATTCTGCAGCAGCAAATGCTAATCACAATAAAGGTTTTAACGAAACAAGTTTAATCATTAGTAAAGCTGAAGTTAACGAGGGCACGACTGTGAAAAAATTAAAACCCCGAGCTCGAGGGCGGAGTTATCCGATAAGAAGATCCACGTGTCATATAACTATTGTATTGAAAGATATCTCTGTAGATGAACAACTCGAAATAGATAAAAGGAAAAGCTATAAATTGGAGCTGAAGAATCTTTAAAATATTCTATATTATAAAAACTAGAAATACGCTATATTATGTTATGCTTAAAAAAAAAATCGCATGGATAAAAAAACACACGGATATGACATTTCACGATATATATAGTAATGGGGGACTATGGGACAAAAAATAAATCCACTTGGTTTCAGGCTTGGTGCAACCCAAGACCATCATTCTCTTTGGTTTGCACAACCAAAAAATTACTCGGAGGATCTACAAGAAGATCAAAAAATAAGAGATTGTATCAAAAATTATGTACAAAAAAATATGAAAATATCCTCTAATGTTGAGGGAATTGCACGTATAGAGATTCAAAAAAGAATTGATTTAATTCAGGTCATAATCTATATGGGATTCCCAAAATTATTAATAGAAGATAGAAATCGAAAAATTAAAGAATTACAGTTAAATGTACAAAAAGAACTCAATTGTGTAAACCGAAAACTCAACATTGCGATTACAAGAATTGCAAACCCTTATGGGCACCCCAACATTCTTGCAGAATTTATAGCCGGACAATTAAAGAATAGAGTTTCGTTTCGCAAAGCAATGAAAAAAGCTATTGAATTAACTGAACAGGCAGGTACAAAAGGAATTCAAGTACAAATTGCGGGGCGGATTGACGGAAAAGAAATTGCACGTGTCGAATGGATCAGAGAAGGGAGGGTTCCTCTACAAACCATTCGAGCCAAAATAGATTATTGTTCCTACCCAGTTCGGACTATTTACGGGGTATTAGGTATAAAAATTTGGATATTTGTAGACGAAGAATAATAAGCATTTACCTGACTTGTATTTAGTTTTATATTTAGTGATAAAAAAAGGTGAACAATTCTATAAGGTTGAATAAAAATAAAAATTCGATTAATCATTTGAGAAAATTGCTATGCTTAGTGTGTGACTCGTCGGTGTTTTTAGGATTAGGATTAAACAACCCGCAGTACGAACTAATAACTAAAGAACTAATAAACAACTCATCACTTCGCATTATCTGGATATAAAAAAAAGAGCCAGTCAAAATATGATATGGATATAAGATATCTAAGTCATAACATTGTAGCAACTGAATTTTTTTTTTACAAAAAAAAACCAATCTGATTCTTAGTTATAAAGCAAGAAAAGTATATGGATAAATGGAAAGATGAGAGAAAGATAGAAAAAGAAAGACTATCAATGATATATGATTCCAATATGTAAGGTCTATGAGTCATCTCATAAAAGGGAATGTAATAAAGCATCAATAATGAATTGATCCATAATTAGACAAATACGTGGATATGTATAGAACAAAAAATAAAGAGCCCCGAGCCAATAAAGACTGAGAAAGTTGACTCAAAAAAAAAATAAATGGAATTCATTTTTAATTAAGGGCTCCGTTGTAGAATTCAGACCTAACCATTATTGAAGAAGTGGTGGGAACGACAGAACCTGTGAATACATAAGATTCTAGTGAAAACGAATCCTAATGATTCATTAGGTAGGATAGCGGAACGAACCAGAAACAAAATAAGTTTTTTTTTTTGAAAAGTCATGTCATAGACTAATCTTACAACTGAATGTTAAAAGAGTAAATATTCGCCCGCGAATTTCGAATTTCTTTTTATATAAATTTTTTAAAATTCGATATGATAATAAAAAGTAAAACAAAATAAAGATTCGTTTATAACGTTATACCGAAACGACATTATCTATAACTATAAATAGAATACGTGTTTAATTATAATTATATATTTATATATCAAGTATATATCAAAAGAGAAAAAAGTTCTATTAAATAAAATTTCAAAGAATCCCCCGATTCAGTATATGATTCACCATGTATATTATTTTTTACATGTCTATTATTTTTTAATCGTTTAATTCGCGAGGAGCTGGATGAGAAGAAACTCTCATGTCCGGTTCTGTAGTAGAGATGAGTGGAATTAATAACCAACCATCAACTATAACCCCAAAAGAACCAGATTCCGTAAACAACATAGAGGAAGAATGAAAGGAATATCTTATCGAGGTAATCGTATTTGCTTTGGTAGATATGCTCTTCAAGCGCTTGAACCCGCTTGGATCACATCTCGACAAATAGAAGCGGGGCGGCGAGCAATGACACGGAATGCACGTCGTGGCGGAAAAATATGGGTACGTATATTTCCAGACAAACCGGTTACAGTAAGACCTACAGAAACACGTATGGGTTCGGGGAAAGGATCCCCTGAATATTGGGTAGCTGTTGTTAAACCCGGCCGAATACTTTATGAAATGAGTGGAGTAGCAGAAAATATAGCCAGAAGGGCTATTTCAATAGCGGCATCCAAAATGCCTATACGAACTCAATTCATTTTTTCGGTAGGATAGCAATGTAGAACCAAAGGAAAAATCTTTTGTGGATAAAAAAAACAATTAAGGGTTTCCTGTTTTGTTTTGAACAAACAATATTTCTTTTTTTTTACCCTTTACATTAAAAAAGACAAAAAAAAAATCAATATAAATATATATAAAAAAACGATATGATTCAACCTCAAACCCATTTGAATGTAGCGGATAACAGCGGAGCCCGAGAATTAATGTGTATTCGAATCATAGGAGCCAGTAATCGACGATATGCTCATATTGGTGACGTTATTGTTGCTGTAATCAAAGAAGCAGTACCAAATACGCCTCTAGAAAGATCCGAAGTGATACGAGCTGTAATTGTACGTACTTGTAAAGAACTCAAAAGAGACAACGGTATGATAATACGATATGATGACAATGCTGCAGTTGTTATTGATCAAGAAGGAAATCCAAAAGGAACCCGTATTTTTGGCGCGATCCCCCGGGAATTAAGACAGCTAAATTTCACTAAAATAGTTTCATTAGCACCTGAAGTATTATAAGGGAAGACCTCGATATACTTTATATTATTTGAATATTATTTGAATGAAATGGATTCATTTTATTTTTTATTTAGTAGATTTTTTTTTTATTTTGATTAGTAAATTGTTTCGATATCACGTATATACCTTATCAAAATTCATAAATATTAATATTTAAAATTTAAATATTTATGAATTCAGAAAAAAAAAAAAAAGAAAAAAAAGCATGTTGATTATATCAAAATTCGGGGACAACAACAATCTTAGTTTATCATGAGTAAAGACACTATTGCTGATATAATAACCTCTATACGAAATGCTGACATGAATGAAAAAAGAACAGTTAGAATACCGTCTACTAACATCACTGAAAATATTGTTAAAATCCTTTTACGAGAAGGTTTTATTGAAAACGTGAGAAAACATCAGGAAAGCAATAAATATTTTTTGGTTTTAACCCTACGATATAGAAAAAATAGGAAAGGGCCATATAGAACTCTTTTAAATTTAAAACGGATCAGCCGACCCGGCCTACGAATATATTCTAACTATCAACGAATTCCTAGAATTTTAGGCGGAATGGGGATTGTAATTCTTTCTACTTCTCGAGGTATAATGACAGACCGAGAAGCTCGAATAGAAGAAATCGGCGGAGAAATTTTGTGTTATATATGGTAATCTTTGTGATAGTCGAATTATATGTTATATGGGGAACTTTGATATTTGCATATTTTTGAAAACAAAAAAGAGTAATGGGTAGATTTCTAATATTATACCTCTTAGATTCGTTGATACTTCAAAGCCATTTTACCCAGAATTAAAGAACAAAAAAGAATTCGTGAGGGTTTAATTACCGAACTACGTACCAGTAGTATGTATGTTTCGAGTTCGTTTAGATAATAAAAATCCGATTCTGGATTTTGCTTTTGCTTCGGAAAGGGTTTAACATAATTTTATACGTATACTACCAGTAAATAGAATAAAAATTCTAGTAAATTCTTATGATTCAACTATATAATTTGTATACTTCAAAGAAAGATTCAAATAATAATTAGGTGGTAGTGCTTTATCTATTGCACATTTTAACTTAAATTGGAATCTAAAAAAAATAATAATTAGGTGTTTTTTTTTTTTTTCAATTTCAGCATTCTTTCGTAGGGATCCAATTCGAATTCGAAGTTAAAAATTTTAAGAAACTCATTTTCTTCCAATTTAAGTAGATTCAAAATTAATAAAAGGAGTGAAAAATATGAAAATAAGGGCCTCCGTTCGTAAAATTTGTGAAAAATGTCGGTTGATCCGTAGGCGGGGACGAATTATAGTAATTTGTTCCAACCCAAGACATAAACAAAGACAAGGATAATCTTTCGAAAACAAAAAGGACTCCCGAAATCAAAAGGACCTGATGTACAAATGTACAAAAAAATGTACAAAAAAATAAGTAAAAAACACGGATCTGTTTTGACATGAAATGGATATATCCATATATCTCTGACTTATATTTATGAGATGATAAAATATGGCAAAGCCTATACCAAAAATTGGTTCACGTAGAAATAGACGTATTGGTTCACGTAAGAATGCGCGTAGAATACCAAAGGGCGTTATTCATGTTCAAGCAAGTTTCAACAATACCATTGTGACTGTTACAGATGTACGAGGTCGAGTAATTTCTTGGT